TCATATCATATACGACATGATCGGGTCTGATCATAGAAAGGATTCTCTTCAAATGAACCAGCCTACCCTCTGTATGGGGCTTACGCGGTGGTTGGAACAAAGACACATATTTTGTTGTAAATTCAAATGTGGCAGATAAAAGCATATATCTGCATGGCCCCATCAATAGTTCAAGTCACACACTCCCATAATCCATTTTATCTTCGGAGAATTCGCTTCAACTATAAGTGTCAAAAATATCTATTTTTAGAGAGTTGAAGAGAAATATCCAAATACATGTATTATTATTTTTTTTTTCAATAATCCATATTTGTAGCAATGAAATACTATTGTTCCTACTCCAAGTGATAAAAGATTGATTAATGATATAGACTTTTCCTTATAAAGGGCCCGAAATACCCTGTTTACGTATCATTAAGAAGTGCATTAACATAAATACGGCAGTAAGAAGAGGTAATACAAAAGTGTGTAAACTATAAAAACGAGTCAAAGTGGATTGTCCTACACTAGCACTTCCGCGTAATAACTCGACTAAAGGGGATCCTATTACAGGAATAGCGTCAGGCACACCGGTTACAATTTTGACTGCCCAATAACCAATTTGGTCCCAAGGTAAGGAATAACCAGTTACACCAAAAGATGCGGTCAATACACCTAACACCACACCTGTAACCCAAGTCAATTCGCGAGGTTTTTTAAAACCACCGGTGAGATACACACGAAATACGTGCAGAATCATCATTAGGACCATCATACTTGCCGACCATCGATGAACTGATCGGATTAACCAACCAAAGTTAACTTCAGTCATTATATATTGAACAGAAGCAAAAGCCTCTGTAACGGTCGGACGATAATAAAAAGTCATAGCAAACCCCGTAGCTACTTGTACTAAAAAACAAGTAAGCGTAATTCCCCCTAGACAATAAAATATGTTGACGTGAGGAGGAACATATTTACTAGTTATATCATCTGCAATTGCCTGAATCTCAAGACGTTCTTCGAACCAATCATAGATTTTATTGAGATAGGTAAACCCAGGGGACCCCCCCCGAGAACCGTATATGAAAATTTCATCTCGTACGGCTCAAACAGAAACACACCAATACTAGTTCTAACGGATGTGTGGAATAGAAAGTTTTTCATTTCGTGATTCTATGATTCCGTTTTTTCTGAAGATACGAAAGAATAAAAACCCGAAAACTACTCCTTGTGGTTATAATGCCAAAAAATCAAGTCGGCTCGTTCATTTGTATATTGATCATTATAGGCCTCTTGAATCTTCTATTTACCTATTTTTTATTTATCTGTAATGCGGCTTTAATGCTGTTTTTTTTTTTGATAGGAATTCTCTTGTTAAGACCTTATGAATCGATTAAAACCTTAGATTCATACTAGAACCCCGATGATTTAATAAAACCTTTTCAAACTAAGTCCAAAAATTCACTGAGTAAGAACCGTTGGATCATCACTTATTCAATGACTAGATATCTAGATATAGATATAAGGACTAAAAATCCAAATAAATTTTTGTCGTTTGATCAAAATAAGCATAAATGGAAGTTTGAAAGAATAAAAATCCTTCTATTTACAACTTCTAACTCTTTGAAATTTTTGGGAATCCGGCCACGAGGTCTGACTATTAAATATGAATCATAGTTCTAATACTTTGTAATCTATTTCATATACTCCGTGCTCCAGATACTAAAATTAATATCTGACGAAGTAAAAACATCTCTATCAAGATGACAGAGCCCTTCTCTGTACTCGCGATAGGATCAATTATACCAAGTCACACACTCATATTCCGGAAATACAGAAAAAAAGAAATTCCACGGTCGAACTACCAAACTAAAATGTACTAAAAATCAGAAAAAAATGTTTTGTATTGAAAAAACTAGTTAATGTTTCTTGTGAATCTAATTCATTGAAATTCCATCCAATAAAATGGAAGAATTATAAATCTCCAAAATAATAGATAGAAATACTGCAAATAGAGCCATTGCGAGACCCATCAAAGGAGTAGTTCCCCAACCAGGAGCGACTTTCCCATATTCGGAATTCAATGGTTTCAATAAACTCCCGGCACTAGTTCGTTTGGGGCGACCAGATCTAGCCTCAACGGTTTGTGTAGCCATAATATTTTATATTCATTAAGATCTGTTGACTTTGTATACCATTCCGTTGTAAATAAATGATCTTATCATAGATCCATTGCGGTCTTAAAACTCTATAATGTCTTAAAACTCTATAATAATGGAAACAGCAACTCTAGTTGCCATCTTTTTATCTGGTTTACTTGTAAGTTTTACTGGGTACGCCCTATATACTGCGTTTGGGCAACCCTCTCAACAACTAAGAGATCCATTCGAAGAACACGGGGACTAGTTGAAGTCATGATCCTCCCAATAATGGGAGGATCATGACTTTTAATTAATATTAATTGAGATAATGAAAAAGAATTTCACCTTTTTTATTTTTTAGTTGGAACTTTAGGCGGTTCGCGAAAAAAGATAGCGAAAAAAATTATTCCTAGAGTTGAGACTAAAAGGAATGTATAAACCAATGCTTCCATAGATTTGATCGTGGTTTACAATTATAGCTTCCATACCTGTTTATTTGGGACCATCTCCCGGATCCGGATCCGGATAAAGTAAAGAACAAAAGTCAAAAAAAAGCAGCAAGTCAAACCAAGGTTTGTCTGGTACCCCAACCCTATAGTCAAATAAATAAAGTAACAAAACAATCTTGTATCAAACTACCTGTCTTTTTGTAGTTGGATCTCCAAGTTTTTGGAATGCTCCAAATTCCACTTGAGCATCTAAATCTGGATCAATACCGGCAAAAACATCTCTAAACAAGGTTCTAGCACCATGCCAAATGTGTCCGAAGAAGAAGAGCAAAGCAAACGAAGCATGCCCAAAGGTAAACCAACCCCTTGGACTGCTACGAAAAACCCCATCGGATTTCAAAGTAGCACGGTCTAATTCAAAAATTTCACCCAATTGAGCACGTCTAGCATATTTTTTCACAGTAGCAGGATCGCTATAACTGACTCCGTTCAGTTCGCCGCCATAGAACTCAACAGTTACACCTACTTGCTCGACACTATATTTTGATTCTGCCCTTCTAAAAGGAACATCGGCTCTAACAATTCCGTCTCCGTCGACCAAAACAACCGGAAATGTTTCAAAAAACGTCGGCATACGACGTACAAAAAGTTCACGCCCCTCTTTATCTCTAAAGATAGGATGTCCTAACCACCCAACAGCTATTCCATCCCCGTTGTCCATTGAACCCGCTCTGAATAACCCACCTTTGGCCGGATTATTGCCGATGTAATCATAAAAAGCTAATTTCTCAGGAATTTTAGACCAAGCTTCGGATAAACTTTGATTTTCAGCTAAGCCAGAACTAATTCTTCGATATATTTCTTGTTGGAAGTATCCTTGATCCCATTGATAGCGCGTGGGACCAAACAATTCAATCGGGGTAGTTGCTGAACCATACCACATAGTTCCAGCAACTACGAAAGCTGCAAAAAAGACAGCAGCAATACTACTGGAAAGCACGGTTTCAATATTTCCCATACGTAATCCTTTGTATAGACGTTGGGGTGGACGAACACTAAGATGGAATAAACCTGCCAATATGCCTAAGGTCCCGGCTGCAATATGATGAGAAGCGATTCCTCCAGGAACAAAGGGATCAAAACCCTCCACACCCCACGCTGGATTTACGGCTTGTACCCGTCCGGTTAGTCCATAAGGATCAGACACCCATATTCCAGGACCATACAATCCTGTTACATGAAATGCACCAAAACCAAAGCAAGCTACCCCTGATAGAAATAAATGAATTCCAAAGATCTTAGGCAAATCCAAAGAGGGTTTTCCTGTACGCTCATCAGTAAATATTGCTAGATCCCAATAAACCCAATGCCAGATAGCTGCCAAAAAACACAAGCCTGAAAACACAATATGTGCCCCGGCGACACCTTCGTAACTCCAAATACCCGGATTCGTTACAGTCCCCCCTGTGATACTCCAACCGCCCCACGAATCCGTTATTCCTAAACGAGTCATGAAGGGTATAACGAACATACCTTGTCTCCACATTGGATCAAGAACAGGGTCAGAGGGATCAAAAACGGCTAATTCGTATAGAGCCATCGAACCGGCCCAACCAGCAACCAAAGCTGTATGCATTATATGGACAGAAATCAAACGACCCGGATCATTCAATACGACGGTATGAACACGATACCAAGGCAAACCCATGGAAATACCCCTTTATCAACAAAAAATAAACACAATGTAACTTTATTGCATTGGATAAAACTATGCTATGGACCCCCTTTTTTAGGGGATTCCCTGGGGGAAAGGGTTAATATTGGTTTAATTCTTTTCGTAATAATTACTTTTAGTAATAATGAAATTATTTTGTTCGGAGGAACAAAAAGAAGCAGATCTATTCTACACCCGATAAGTACCAATATGCAATGGTAAGGGGGTTCATACCATTTTATATGAGTGAATGTCTATATATTTGTTCATCATCCAAAGGAGTTATTTGTAAAAATTTTCCTTTATTTATTTTGTTTTTTTATGAACTTAGTCAATTTATGGATAAAATAGAATATAAAATCAATAGTATTAGGCCACTAAACTCACGGTTACGCTTTCACATCAAAGTGAGATATAGTACTTAATTTTTCTTTTATTTAATGCCTATTGGTGTTCCAAGAGTACCTTTTCGAATTCCGGGAGAGGAAGATTCATATTGGGTTGACATATAGTGCGACTTGTCAGATATATTGGGTATATGGTATTTCCCCATTCTCTTTCCCGATCGAGATACCCTCTCTTTCGCCCAAGAAAGATTGATTCAATTATCAAAAATTTGGAGCGTGAAGTGAAATTAGATACATTTTTAGGGAGGGTTTACGGATTAATATTATCAATTAAAATAATTTATGGTTGGCTTGGTTAGACCAATCAAATGAAGTATCCAGGCTCCGTTTAGGAAGAAAAACGATTAATAATAAATATATTTATTATTACGACTTACTATTCTAGTTATTTATATTTATTTATATATAGATTTAAAAATCGATATAAGATATAAATAGAAAGTATCTCAAACTGTTAATCAATCAAGTAATATGCTGAATGCATTGAATATTTGTTTGAAAACATGAAAAAAAAAGAGAAGTCGTAGCAAAGCAAAAGGCCATGGTATTGGGGAATTTGTCCTATATGTGCAAATACAAATCGGGCGGATCTTTACTCGGAGTAGAGCATAAACCTAAAAAAATTAAAGAAGCCCAATCTGGAACAAGAAAATTACATCGCGATTTAGATTGTATCTCGATGAAACAATACATCAATGAGAAGTTAGTCAGATAAGTTTAGTCATTTTTTTTTTAGATAAACAAAACAGGCCAAAACCCATATTTCTTGAAAAACGAAAGAAAAGTACCTTTTTATTTTATAAGTTTTAAATTTATAAGTTTTAAAAACCTGTTAGGAAAAAAAGATAGAATCTACACATTGATTCCTTGTTTTCATGATTTTTGTTGAACCGTATGCATCAAAAGGTGCATGTACGGTTTCTAAGGGATACTATTTTATCCCAATCAACCGACTTTATCGAGAACGATTACTTTTTTTAGGCCAAATCGTTGATAGCGCGATCTCAAATCAACTTATTGCTCTTATGGTATATCTCAGCATAGAGGATGATACCAAAGATCTTTATTTATTTATAAATAGTCCCGGCGGATACCTAGGACCCGGAGTAGCTATTTATGATACTATGCAATTTGTGCGACCAGATGTACAGACAATATGTATGGGATTCGGCGCTTCCGTAGCATCCTTAATTCTTGTCGGAGGGGAAATTACCAAACGTCTAGCATTCCCTCACGCTCGGCGCCAATGAGTTTTTTTATTTGATTTGAATGATTTGAAAGAAAAAAGAAAACTATGCCTTCGCACTATATGAAATATGAATATTAAGTAATAATAGCATGGCACTTAGAATTCGATACGATATGAGAATTTTTTTATCCTTAGATTATGTATCGAAAGAGTAGTATGAGGTAAAGGGTATTTTCGATTTTAAACAATCTATCGGGAGACCTGTTTCAGCGTCACAAACCTTTTTGTTTTCACACCAGGGGACTCTTAATCTTAACAATATTTATTGTTATGAAAGAATATGAAAATAAATATTGTTTTTTTTATTGAAAAAAAAGAAACTTTGGGATTGCTAAATAACAGATGAAATAAATATATAAAGCAACGGAACCATCATAGTATTTTTATAGTATTTTTAAATTACTACAAAAACAAGGATGGTTATTGGATCATTTAACAACCTAAGTCTGATCTACCCTATAATTTATTTATATTTATTTTATATTTCTTCAATATAAGTAAGAATATAAGTAAGATAATAAGGTAAGGTAAAAAAATTGAATTCCATTATAGAGCCGTATGCAATCCGCAAAAGATGCTTGTACGGTTGTTCAATTATATCTTTTTTTTATTATTCTTTATCTCTTCACCTTTTACTTTGATGATGCGAGATAAAAGAAACATTTTTTTTAATATATTATATGATCAGGGTAATGATCCACCAGCCTGCTAGTGGTTTTTATGTTGCACAGACGGGAGAATTTATCCTGGACGCGGAGGAAATGCTCCAGCTGCGCGAAACCATCACAAGGGTTTATGCACAAAGAACAGGCAAACCACTTTGGGTTGTATCCGAAGACCTGGAAAGAGATGTTTATATGTCAGCAACAGAAGCCCAAGCTCATGGAATTGTTGATCTTGTAGCGACTGAATAAAAAAGAATAAAGAACAAAGCAAGTATTTAATAAGAATTCGGGGTTGGGGATTTTATCTTCTTAACCAGATTTAATATTCTTTTTTTTGTGACAAAAAAAAAAAGGAATTCCTAAGTATCCGGTTAAGATTGATCTAAACCAGCCCATTATATATATGATCCAACATGCCAACTATTAAACAACTTATTAGAAACACAAGACAGCCAATCAGAAATGTCACGAAATCCCCCGCTCTTGGAGGATGTCCTCAGCGACGAGGAACATGTACTAGGGTGTATGTGCGACTCGTTCAGATCATGGACTAGGACCAAAGAAAAAAAACAATGGATCCAGTATCACTGATCCATACCAGTGAGTAGGATAGAATAGAATGGACAAACTCCATTGAATATTAAAAAAAAGATCTATCCTTCGATTGGGGTATCAAATGTATGGTTCCGTTGGTGAAAACCCAATCACCTCAATTTTAGATGAGAAAAAATTCCCCATTGATAGCAAATGGTATTCATAAAGCAGGGGAAATCCGTCAAAATTTAGGCCTTATTCGTGCACGAACGGACTAACAGGGTCAGCTACTCGGCTAATCTTCAGAATTAAATACCGTTACTGTATAAGTGGATCTCGTTGTGAAAGACCTAGTACTAGATAATTATGGGTAGAGCCAAAGAGTGTGAACTGTACAAGTTAACAATAACATTGATTAAATGAAGGAAAGGCTCCGGTGTATAGAGAGGACCTCGCTGTTTAAGAAGCAACCATAGAAACGATGAAACCCACTATAATCCATTTATATTTATTACTTTTTTATTTACTTTACTATGTGTTTTTGATACCCAGTATCAATACAATTTTTATTTTGAGATGAAATGCCTAGAAAAAAATCGTGGTTGGGAAGGTTAGAGTAGCAAAAGCCATTGGAATTTTTATTTTATACATTGGAAGAATCCGTTTTGTTATTAATAGACTAGGACACGGGAAGGGAATAACTGAAAGAAAGGAAATCCATTAGTTATTCATCAAAGTTTCATTTATTCAATGACCAGAATTAAACGAGGATATATAGCTCGAAGACGTAGAACAAAAATCCGTTTATTTGCATCAACTTTTCGAGGGGCTCATTCAAGACTTACTCGGACTATTACTCAACAGAAAATAAGAGCTTTGGTTTCGGCTCATCGGGATAGAGGTAGACAAAAGAGAGATTTTCGGCGTTTGTGGATCACTCGTATAAATGCAGTAATTCGAGACAATAAGGTATACTTTAGTTATAATAAATTAATACACAATCTGTACAAGAATCAATTGCTTCTTAATCGTAAAATACTTGCACAAATAGCTATATTAAATAAGAGTTGTCTTTATATGATTTCCAACGAGATTATAAAATAAAGAGAATGCAAGGAATCCAATCCATTGAAATGGTTTAAATTGAGTTCCCTGGAGAATGAATTCGGGGAAGGTAGAGTAGAAATTAATATGATAAAATATGAAAAAGTCGTCAAAATGAAGAAACACGTTCAATAAAAAATATTTCTTCTGCTTCCCCAATTTTTTTTTTCGAACGACACGACAATAAAATCTGGATTTCCTATTTTTAGAAAAAAAGCGTCAATCCGCATTTGAGTTTGGATTGGAATTTTTTTTGATTCAATTCAAGAGTCAGCCTATTTTTTTCTGGTTCTAAGACCTGTAGTTCTAGCGGTTGACTCGTTTCTTTCAAACTGTTTCTCATTATTAAGAAAAGGTAACGGAGATAAAATACGAGCTTGTTTTATAGCAATAGTAATTAATCGTTGTTGTTTTAAAGTCAATCTATTCACCCGTCTAGATAATATTTTTCCTTGTTCGCTAATAAATCGACTAATTAAACTCATGTTTCTATAATCAATTCGATCCCCCGATTGGATCGGAGGCAAACGCCTACGAAAAGATCGCTTGGATTTAAGAAAGATTCGCTTGGATTTATCCATGGTTTGTTTATTCCTTAAAGACCCTAATCCTATTTCTTAATTCTACATCACGGTTGATCCGATCGAAATAGGATTTGGTTTGTTTATATTTATAAATCAATATATATTATAATTATATATATTAGTATTAGATATATCTAATATGTCATTTTGAATCTTCCTTGGACCGGAAGACTGACACACGAGCGGCTGGTTCGATTTATTTCTTTATCTCCCCGTGAATCGTATGTTTGTAACAATAGGGACAGAATTTTCTCAATTCCAATCGACTAGGCGTATTATGTCGATTCTTTTGAGTAATATACCTTGAAATGCCCAGCGATTCCTTATTAACACGATTTCGAACACAACTGGTACATTCTAAAATCACCGTTACTCGGACATCTTTACCCTTGGCCATGAGCCTCCTTTGGTTTTTGATTCATTCAATTCTTTAATTTTCCGATCTGAAGCGAGGAAGAAGAAAGGAACGAAAAAAAAGAAACAGGGAACGCGAAATCTAATTATGAAAGAAAGATTTCGTTGCAATAAATCAATTCAATATAAATCAATATAGTAATAATAACAATCTATTAAATAATAATATTAAATAATAATAATAGAAATAGAGATTTCTAATTTTAAATTGCTGTACAACATTTAGTTTTCATTTAAGTATCTTGTATGATATTGTTGCCCCAACCATCGCATTTAACTCCATTTTTTTATTAATTTCATTTTGAGCCTGGCCTGAGTTAATAGTTTCACCAAGGGGAGAATCCCTTTTTTGTTTTTCTAACCTATATTCTAATTAAAAAAAAAAAAAAAGAAGGGAAGGGATTAGTTACAGATATTTGATTGTATCTCTAACCCTCTTCCCCCCCTCCCATATCAATAACTAGAATGAAAAAAAGGGGAATATCAACGCATCCGGAAAAAAGCGATTGATCTCTATCAATAAACCTGCTAAAGACCCGAACCATAGAGTACTTACTACCGGTGCCACGGAGAGATATGTTTTTAGATCTCGCATTTTAAATTCTCCTCCTTCTTTATTATTTCTAATACATAATGGTAATACATATATAACCAGATGTGTATATGTACTTAATCACTGACCGCTTGGATTTGTACTTGTAATCCCGAATTCAAGTTGAAATGTACAACTTAAAATATACAAAATATATATGACTTT